AATCAGGATTTGCTTCATCCTACACGTACATGTCATGGTCATCCTGCTTTTCTATGTTATATAGCCCTATATGTAACTATTGAGGATCAAGATATTCTACATAATGTGACTATTCCACCAAAAAGTTTTCTTTTAGTTCAAAATGATCAATATGTAGAATCAGAACAAGTGATTGCGGAGATTCGCGCGGGAACATCCACCTTGAATTTGAAAGATAGGGTTCGAAAACATATTTATTCTGACTCAGAGGGAGAAATGCATTGGAGTACCGCGGTGTACCATGCACCCGACTATACATATGGTAATGTTCATCTCTTACCAAAAACAAGTCATTTATGGATAGTATCGGGGGTTCCGTACAGATCCAGTATGCTCTCTGTTTCACTCCACAAGGATCAGGATCAAATGAATGTTCATTCTCTTTCTGCTGAAGGAAAATCCATTTCTAATTCTAATCTATTAGTTCCTAATGATCAAGCAAGATATAACACATTTTTGAGTTCAGAGCCCTTTGGTAAACACGGGGAGAGGATTCTTGATTATTTAGGACCTGGTCGAATCATACCCAACGGTCCTTGTAATCTCACATATACTGCCATTCTCCACGGGAATTCTGATTTCTTTTTCTTGTCAAAGAGGAGAAGAAATCGATTCATCATTCCATTCCAATATAATCAAGGACAAGAAAAAGAACTAATAACCCCCTCGGGTCTCTCGATTGAAATACCTATAAATGGGATTTTCCATAGAAATAGTATTCTTGCTTATTTCGACGATCCCCGATACAGAAGAAAGAGTTCGGGAATTACTAAATATGGGACTATCGAGGCGCGTTCGAGCGTAAAGAAAGAAGATTTGATTGAGTATCGAAGAATGCCAAAATACCAAACGAAAATAGATCAAATTTTTTGCATTCCCGAGGAAGTGCATATTTTACCCGGATCGTCTTCCGTAATGGTACGAAATAATAGTATTATTGGGGTAGATACAGAAATCACTTTCAAAACAAGAAGCCGAGTAGGCGGATTGGTCCAAGTAGAGAAAAAAACAAAAAAGATTGAACTGAAAATATTTTCTGGAGATATTTATTTTCCCGGAGAGACAGATAAGATCTCCTGGCAGAGCGGTATCTTGATACCACCCGGAAGGGAAAAAAAAAATTCAAAGGAATCAAAAAAAGTGAAAAATTGGAGCTATGTCGAACGGATTGCCCCTGCTAAGAAAAGGTATTTTGTTTTAGTTCGACCCGTAGTTAGGTATGAAATCGCGGATGGGATAAATTTCGCAACGCTTTTCCCTCAGGATCCGTTGCAGGAAAGGGATAATGTGCAACTTCGAGTTGTCAATTATATCCTTTGTGGAAATGGCAAACCAATTCGAGGAATTTCTCATACAAATATTCAATTAGTTCGAACTTGTTTAGTATTGAATTGGTGCCAAGAAAAAAAGGGTTCTTCTATGGAGGAGATTCATGCTTCCTTTGTTGAAATAAGGGTAAATGATCTGATTCAAGATTTCATCAGAATGGACTTAGTGAAATCCCCTATTTCGTATACCAGAAAAAGGAATGCTCCGGCAGAGTCCGAGTTGATCCTGGTTAATGGAGCAGATCGCACCAATCCTTTTTATTCCAAGGCAAGGATTCAACAATTGCTTACCCAACAGCAAGGAACTATTCGTACGTTGTTGAATCGAAATAAGGAATGTAAATCTTTGATAATTTTGTCATCATCTAATTGTTTTCGAATAGGCCCATTCGACGATTTCAAATATAAGAATCTAACAAAAAAATCAAATACAAATAAAGGGGATTCCGTACTTCCAATTAGGAATTCATTTGGTCCCTTAGGGGTTGTCCCTAAAATTGCGAATTTTTATTCATTTTACTATTTAATAACTCATAATCAGATCTTGATAAATAAATATTTGCTACTTGACAATCTAAAAGCGGATTTTCAAATACTTCAATATTTTTTAATGGATGAAAATGGGAGAATTTATAATCCTGATCCATGCAGTAACAGGATTTGGAATCCATTCAATTCGAATTGGTATTGTCTCCATCACGATTATTGTGACGAAAGATCAACAATAATTAGCCTTGGACAGTTTTTTTGTGAAAATCTATCTATATCTCAATATGGGACGCCTCTAAAATCTGGCCAGGTTCTGATTATTCATGTTGACTTTTTAGTAATAAGATCTGCTAAGCCCTATTTGGCTATTCCGGGAGCAACCGTTCATGGTCATTATGGAGAAATAATGTACGGAGGAGATCCTTTACTTACATTTCTATATGAAAAATCAAGATCTAGTGATATAACGCAGGGTCTTCCAAAAGTAGAACAAGTCTTAGAAGCGCGTTCGGTTGATTCAATATCAATGAACTTAGAAAAGAGGGTTGAGGGTTGGAACGAATCTATAACAAGAATTCTTGGGATTCCTTGGGGATTCTTGATTGGCGCTGAGCTAACCATATCGCAAAGTCGGATTTCTTTGGTTAATAAGATTCAAAGGGTTTATCGATCCCAGGGAGTGCAGATCCATAATAGGCATATAGAAATTATTGTACGTCAAATAACATCAAAAGTGTTGGTTTCAGAAGAGGGAATGTCTAATGTTTTTTCACCTGGCGAGCTAATTGGGTTGTTGCGTGCGGAACGAACAGGGCGTGCGTTGGAAGAAGCGGCCTGTTATCGAGCCGTCTTTTTGGGAATAACGAGGGCGTCTCTGAATACTCAAAGTTTCATATCCGAAGCGAGTTTTCAAGAAACTGCTCGAGTTTTAGCAAAGGCGGCTCTACGAGGTCGTATCGATTGGTTGAAGGGTCTGAAAGAAAATGTTGTTCTGGGGGGTATGATACCGGTTGGTACCGGATTCAAAGGATTAGTGCACCCTTCCAGCCAACACGGCGACATTTCGTTGGAAACGAAAACTAAGAATCTATTCGAAGGGGGTATGAGAGATATTTTGTTCTACCACAAATATTTTTTTTCTTCTTGTATTCCAATTCCAAAGAATTTTCATGAGATAGATATATCAGAACAATAATTGACAGAATTTATTGATTCCTAAGAAGGGATTCATCCTTTTCATTTCACTTTCACTACCTACTCTTCTTATAAAAAAGAACTAAGGAATAGAAAGGAAGTCATCGCTCGGATCGTGTATCCATGTTAAATCTCCGGTAGAAGGTTCCTTCGGAACAATTTTTTATTTCAGGGTACCTCGTCTCTTAAACAAAAAGAGAAAGTGTGGGGAGAAATGACAAGAAGATATTGGAACATCCAATTAGAAGAGATGATCAAAGCAGGAGTGCATTTTGGTCATGGTACTAAGAAATGGAATCCTAGAATGGCACCTTACATATTGACAAAACGTAAGGGTAGGCATATTACCAATCTTACGAGAACTGCTCGTTTTTTATCAGAAGCTTGTGATTTACTTTTTGATGCATCAAGTAGGAGAAAACAATTCTTACTAGTTGGTACCAAAATCATAGCAACTGATTTAGTAGCATCGGCTGCAATAAGGGCGCGATGTCATTATGTTAATAAAAAATGGCTCGGTGGTATGTCAACGAATTGGTCCACTACGAAAACGAGACTTCAAAAGTTCAGGGACCTGAGAGCGGAACAAAAGAGGGGAAGATTCAACCGTCTTCCTAAAAGAGATGCAGCAATGTTGAAGAGACAATTATCTCACTTGCAAAGATATCTGGGTGGCATCAAATATATGACGGGGGTGCCTGATATTGTAATTATCCTTGATCAGCACGAAGAATATACCGCTCTTCGAGAATGTATCACTTTGGGAATTCCAACAATTTGTTTAATCGATACAAATTGTGACCCGGATCTCGCAGATCTTTCGATTCCCGCCAATGATGACGCTAGGGCGTCAATCCGATTCATTCTTAAAAAACTCATATCTGCAATTTGTGAGGGCCGTTCTAGCTATATAAGAAATTGTTGATTAATAATAAGATAAGTCAATTACTTCAGGAACTCCATGGATTTATCGAATTGGTTACAATTTCTGAATATAACAAAAGAGAAAAAAAGCGCCGGGAATAGTCTGTAATTACTGGGTATCCGAAATATATAAGTGGGTGAGTCGAGAAAGAGATGGTTGAATCAAAATAATGGCTTTTTAAGTTCTATTTCTGTAAGAGGTCAATATGAATCTTCTACCATCTTCCGTCAACACACTAAAAGGGCTATATGATATATCCGGTGTCGAAGTAGGCCAGCATTTTTATTGGCAAATAGGGGGTTTCCAAGTACATGCCCAAGTACTTATCACTTCTTGGTTCGTAATGGCTATCTTACTAAGTTCCGCCACTATAGCCGTTCGAAATCCGCAAACCATTCCTACCGACGGTCAGAATTTCTTCGAATATGTCCTTGAATTCGTTCGAGACTTGAGTAAAACCCAAATTGGAGAAGAATATGGTCCTTGGGTTCCCTTTATTGGAACTATGTTCTTATTTATTTTTGTTTCTAACTGGTCGGGGGCTCTTTTACCTTGGAAAATCATACAATTACCTCATGGGGAGTTAGCCGCGCCCACCAATGATATAAATACTACGGTTGCTTTAGCTTTACCTACGTCAGTGGCATACTTCTATGCGGGTCTTACAAAAAAGGGATTGGGTTATTTTGCTAAATACATTCAACCCACTCCAATCCTTTTACCTATTAACATCCTAGAAGATTTCACAAAACCCTTATCGCTGAGTTTTCGACTTTTTGGGAATATATTGGCCGATGAATTGGTAGTTGTTGTTCTTGTTTCTTTAGTACCTTCAGTGGTTCCTATACCTGTCATGTTCCTTGGATTATTTACAAGTGGTATTCAAGCTCTTATTTTTGCAACTTTAGCCGCGGCTTATATAGGAGAATCCATGGAGGGTCATCATTGACTAGCTTTGCTTTTTTTTTTTTTTACGTTATCGCAATGCAATGTACGGATAATATATACAAATAGAATAGAGTATATACGATCTAGAATAGTAGTCAAAAAAGGCAAAAAGATTATTTATTATTATTGATATAGTAAAAATAGTAAAAAAGGGAAAGGGATCTCAAAGAGTTTTTTCCTAGGATTCCCTTTTTTTTGACCGATTTCTGTCATATCCCTTCCAATGAATATTCTATTTTGATTTGTTCAGTCAATCACACTATGACGATTTATTATTTGTATTTTGTATTAAGAAGTCTTATCTTATCTTATCTAGTCCCGGCATGCTATTCTATTAAACAAAAAACGCGGTTTTACAGTCCCACTTCCTTTGAGTTTCAACGATTGGTCAAAATTCAAATGAATTGCGTGCAATTAGATATCAAATCTTTCTATTCTAGGGAATGATTCATACAAATGAATTTGTCTCTTTTTTCTTTGTAGTCATGCGGGATAATGATAAAGAAAAGTAAACGAATATGAACTTCATAAAAATAGGTTAGGGGGTCGAACTAAGTATATGGAATGGCTATAAACCAACTCTTATCTATCTTTAGAAAAAGGATAAAATCTCGTGGCCCGTGGAATAGAAGATCGAAATCTTTGGTTTACGTTATGGAAGAAACACGTGTATATGGGATAGTAGATAGTGACTAGTTATCTATATGAACGACCTATATCTCTTTTGTCCTTCCCCACACCATACCATGAATTTCGATGGGGATTCCAATAGAATAGAAAGTCCCTCTTTTTCGTTTGGGCCGAATGAATAAACAGACGAAAGCAGGCATATCGAATCAAAGAGAAAGGATGAAGAAATGAAAGAGGGCTTTCGGAATAAAGAAATGGAAGACCCAGAACCCTATGAATTGATAAAAAAACTCCACGGATAGGAATGAAAAATGAGATATCCAAGTTGTTCTGACGATTCCATATTCTCATTACTTGAATTTTCACTCATAGGTCTTAGTTATTTCGACCGGCTCGATCTTACTTTAGGAGTGGAAGGAAGAATAAGTCATAATTCAATGGTTTATTGTATCATTAACCATTTCTTTCTTTTTTGCAAGGAACTTACCATGAATCCACTGATTGCTGCCGCTTCCGTTATTGCTGCTGGATTGGCCGTAGGGCTGGCTTCTATTGGACCTGGAGTTGGTCAAGGTACTGCTGCGGGACAAGCCGTCGAAGGTATCGCGAGACAACCCGAAGCAGAGGGTAAAATACGAGGTACTTTATTGCTCAGCCTGGCTTTTATGGAAGCTTTAACAATTTATGGACTGGTCGTGGCATTAGCACTTTTATTTGCAAATCCTTTTGTTTAGTTTCATCCTCGAAATAGAAATGGGAAATTCTTTTCTTTTTTTTTTATCTCAGTCTTGGGTCTTGTCGCTTGCTTTTTCGAATTTTATCAAAATTGAACTCCTACAATTCATACCTTTCAATTATTCGTTGAGACAATACTCCGGGAAGGACTTATTTGAGGATGAGGAATTCAATTAGCGGATTCACTCGCCTTCTCCCCTTCTTAGTCCAAAGGAAACTCCTTTTTTTGTTTTTAGGAAGTGCTGCTACAAATGAGGCATTTCGCAATGGACATAAGGCCTGGGACCTAATACTAAGCAAATTCAGTATTTTCTTATTGGGTTGGGAACTTGAATTGAAATAAGAAAGAAATAGGAATTTCCAGAATTCCTATATTCTATATTGAATACTGATAAATGAAATCGAAATAAGTCAATAAAAAAATCAAATAAACAAAAAAAAATGGGGGGCAAAGTACTATAAGCTCTGGTCAAGTAGTACTATCTATAAGAGGAGATCATATGAAAAATGTAACCGATTCTTTCGTTTCCTTGGGTCACTGGTCATCCGCCGGGAGTTTCGGATTTAATACCGATATTTTAGCAACAAATCCAATAAATCTCAGTCTAGTACTTGGCGTATTGATCTTTTTTGGAAAGGGAGTGTGTGCGAGTTGTTTATTTCAATACAAGGCTGGATTCAACCAGCTACACTTTTTTTTTTTCTTTAGAACTTGAAAATAAAGGTGTACTATCTGGCGAATTACTTCTGAATTAATTCGTAAATCATATGTACGAACCATAGCATTTCGTGACTCATTGGGAAATCGACTTTGATTCTCTATCAACCAATAATGTGGGATCCTTAAGATGGTTAAAACTCAATTGTTTGAAGTCCAGGCGCAACATTGGTATTCTTTCTACCACTATATTAGTTTAGTATAGTGATGCTTTCAAAATAAATAGTTGCAATTTATCCGATTCCGATATAGAACACTCATATCGATATAAAGGGTTTGAACCATTTACTGGAAAGGGGGCACCCCTGTCCTTTTTTTACCCAATGCTGAATTGACAACCTGTACATAAAATAAGAGGAATTTTTGGATTTGGAGAAAAAAAGAAACAACCTTGCTGAGAATTACAGATTTTTTTCTGGTCGGTAGAGTCCTCCAAAAATCCTGGTCTTGGATCAACGATTCGTTTCTATATTATATTGTGGAATACAAGGGGA